TCCTTTTTTTTTTATTGTCTGAATACTCAGTTAAGACCATTCCAACGCTCCTTTTCGCCATGCATAAACTGAACCCACAATTGGGATAAGCACGAAAATTAAAGCTTCGATAAATACGGATACACCCAATACATCGAAACTCATTGCCCATGGATAAAGAAAGACCGTTTCAACATCAAAAACAACAAAAACTAGAGCAAACATGTAATAGCGGATTCGGAATTGTAACCAAGCGTCCCCCATAGGTTCTATGCCCGATTCATAACTAGAGAGCTTCTCGGGTCCTTCACTAACACTAACCGGGGCTAAAACTCCTGAAATTACAAATGCCAAGATAGGAATAACGCTTGATATTATTAGAAATGCCCATAAAATATCATATTCGTGAAGCAGAAACATAAATGTACTCCTATTAATGTGGAATATGCTGAATTATTCGAGTTGGCATTGTCAATTCATCCAGAACTTGTTTTCCTAGGTGAAACAAGAATTGATTTTAATCAAATCAAAGTGCATAGTTCAGAGGTTGTTTGCTGTGTGGCATGTCTTGTTTAGAGATTCATCCAACGGAATCCCGATTTCGTTTTTGATTTCGATTATATTTAGATATGGTGTAGACATAAGGCGTTCGTACACAAACAAAACTCTCTCACTTTGTCTCGCTTTCTCTATTCTCTAGAAAAAAAATAGATATAAGATATAAAAAATATTAAATAATAAAATTCTAAATAATAAAAGAAATTTAATTAATAATTAAATAGTAAAATATACTAATATAACCTAATAGAATATTCTATTACTAATGTATTCTAATGAATAGTAATACTATAACTATGTTTCATAATTTTGAAACGTAATACTATGGTTTTTTCTTGATATTTCCTTATATTTATTTCTTTGTATTTTCTATTTTAGTGTATTTTCTATATAAGAAATATATATTTCTTATATAGAAAATATGTAATCTTATATATATTATATGTAAATATATAATGTTATTTAATGTATAAATAATAAAATGAAATAAGATATAGTTATTATCAAAACCGAACAAAACCGAAAAAATTTTTGGGGTCAAAAATGTCTAGGGATTCCTAACATATTCGAAGTATTCTTTTCATTAAAATACAGGTAAAGGATCGTCGTTGCTTCTATTGATTTTATACAAATACGAATACGTAAACACAATCTAATGCATCCAACGATTATATTTTCTTTCTTTTTCTTGTCCTAGATTTGACAGATACTGATCTGATTAGATCCATTGGAATGAATTATTGTTTTTATTTTCTGGTCCCTATGTATTTACATGAATATGTGGTAATGCTTTCATTTCATTTCTATGAAACAACCAACGGTCTGGTCTGTTCAGTCTATAAACAAGTACTAATGAGGAAATGAAAACTATACTAAACAAAAATAGAATGTCTATACAAAAATAGACAAATAGAATGTATTAGGGCTATACGGACTCGAACCGTAGACCTTCTCGGTAAAACAGATCAAACTGATTATTATCGAAATGATTCGAACTGTTTCAAAGACCCAACATGCATTTTTTTTGTTGCATTGGGCTCTTTCATCAACTGATGTAAAGATCAGTTAGTCCACCATATCTTTTCTTTACAGGAAGATAATGAGCTGGCTCCATGTGCTCTGATTCATTATTTGTATTCAGATCTAGTAGCAATACCAAAGTGTTTCAAAGAAGGGTTACCTTGACTTAGGTCTGCTTTCGGCTTAGATCAACCTAAGTTAAATGGAGTCTCTATCGTTCCGCTGCAAGAGTCGAATATGAGACTTCATACACCTTAAAGTTCATAGGACGAAAAGAGGTTTTTTTTTTGAAGCCCTTATACTCATTATGCCTAGCATTGAATGGGCTGGGTATTTCCCTTATCAACTATCAAATCAATGACGGGTTCTATTTGATTTGGCACCAAAATTCGCACCAAAATCGGACCGAACCAAATATTTGTCAGGCTATTGTTCTCTCGAATCTATGGAGTAAGACATTGATTTTTCAATAAGATGAATTATGTTCACTGCATAATAAGCTCCCTTGAAAAGCATTGGCGCACGTGTAAACGAGGTGCTCTACCTAACTGAGCTATAGCCCTTGTCATAGACATCTTAACATATAGATAATTTCTTGTCAAGATGGATATTCCCTAATCCCACATGATAACTCTCTGATCCGTTTACTGTTAACAGATTGGTATTGCTTAGAAATTATATTCTATCTATAATCCCCGGGGTGATGGGTCTTCTTTTGCGGTGATAAATTACCTACTTAACTCAGTGGTTAGAGTATTGCTTTCATACGGCAGGAGTCATTGGTTCAAATCCAATAGTAGGTAGAACTTATTAGATACCGGAGTCAATGCAATGGTATCTAATAAGTTTTTCTACCCATCTTCTTTTTTTCGTTGTATCAGATTAGACTTGATTGTCTTCAATTGGCAGAATCTAAATGTGGTGTATAATAAAGAACTTCTAA